TAAAATTTTTATTTAGATAGAATTATCTATTTTATAATATATATTTCATATTCATATTATATAAAATATAATTCAGATTATCAGATTATATATATATAAATACAGATTACGGATTCGGGTTGTCATTAATCATTTGATATAGTTCACTACGTATATGCTTTACCCTTTTTTTATTGAAGTTTTGACGGAAGAATTATTATAAGAACACAGCACAGTCAACCCCATTTGTTAGAACAACTTCCTTTGAGTCTCTGCACCTTTCCTTTATTTTTTTTTTTTTTGAAAAAAGGAGTTGGCTCAGGATTGCCCCATTTTTATTAATTCCGGGGTTTCTCTGAATTTGAAAGTTTTCACTTAGTAGGTTTCCATACTAAGGCTCAAGCCAATTAAGTCCGTAGCGTCTACCGATTTCGCCATATCCCCCTTTCTTTTTTTAAAATTAGGATCTCAGTGGAATGTCTTTCCCCCCTCTTTTTTATTCTTTTATGTCGGAACCGTCGAATTCATTAGATTTGATACGGATTACTATACCGATTACTAGATCGAAAGGTGTTTCCTCCTTTTTTCTTTTTTGTCTAACTTCTTTCATCTCTATCGAAAGCCTATATTTTATTTTTGATTTGGTCTAATTAGAAATGATTCTATCATTTCTGTAGCTGCAATTCAATATGGATGGATATATACCATATATATCTTCTTATCCTTTTATTTTCCCATGCAATTTTTAATACTCAAGAGTTCGATTCTTTGTTTTTCATCTTAGTCTCTGAATGAAAGCAAAAGAATATCTTCTATCTTATTATGTTATTATGATCTATCTGGATTTCATCTTTATCGATTCTAAATTCTTATAATTCGAATTTTTTTTTTTAATGAATTTTTTTTATTCTTATCCTTTCCTTCCTTTTTTTAGGTTTTTTTCTTAGGGCAGACCTATATACTATAACAAAAAACAAAAATGAAAATAAATATACATTTATATTAATAATATAATTATTTTCAATTTTGATTTGAAATGAATTTGAAAATTCATAGACTCACTAAACTAAATAGAAATAAAATTTCATATAATTTCTAAATGGAACGAAATAGAATTTAAATAGAATTTAATTATTCTAGACAAAAATAAAAAATATATAGAAATGAAAGAAATAAAAAAAACGAAATTCAATATTTATTTGATTTGAAATAAAAATTTTTTTTTATTATAAAAGAATAAAAATGAATAGTTAATAATATTTAATAGCTAAGCCTAGACTAAGGTATAGTTTATCGAATTCCTATGTATGTAGAATTTCTGTGAGCCCGCTTAGCTCAGAGGTTAGAGCATCGCATTTGTAATGCGATGGTCATCGGTTCGACTCCGATAGCCGGCTTTTCTCTATTTTTTTTTTTTTTTTTTATTTGTTCGATTTATTTTACATGATGAATAATTTTTTGAAATCAAAGAACAAACAATAAGGTCCCCTTTCTTTTCTTATTCATATGAATAAAAGGAAAAGAAAGAGTCTTTTTCCTGATTTGGTGTGCGGAGATTTAACCCTCTCTTTTACTTTTATTTTACTTACATATTTTAAAATAAAAATACAAAATTAAATATATAATAAAAAGCGTATAGGATATTTATACAATAATAATTCATTTCATTATTTATTATTTATTGTAATACAATACTTCAGGGGATTTCGCTTCATTTATCATTTAGTTCAGTTTTAATTTCGATTTCTTTTGTAAAATGAAATATAAAAAAAGAAAATAAATAAAGAAAAAAGAAAGGAGTCTTTATGTCGCGTTACCGAGGGCCTCGTTTCAAAAAAATACGCCGTCTAGGGGCTTTGCCTGGATTAACTAATAAAAGGCCTAGAGACGAAACTCATCTTAGAAACCGATCACGTTCCGGGAAAAGATCTCAATATCGTATTCGTCTAGAAGAAAAACAAAAATTGCGTTTTCATTATGGTATTACAGAACGACAATTACTTAAATACGTGCGTATCGCTAGAAAATCCAAAGGGTCAACAGGTCAGGTTTTACTACAATTACTTGAAATGCGTTTGGATAACATCCTTTTTAGGTTGGGTATGGCTCCGACTATTCCGGCAGCCCGTCAATTAGTTAACCATAGACATATTTTAGTTAATGGTCGTATAGTAGATATACCAAGTTATCGTTGCAAACCCCAAGATACTATTATGGCGGGGGATGAACAAAAATCCAGAACTCTAATTAAAAATTATCTTGATTCATCCCCCCGTAAGGAATTGCCCAAACATTTGACCCTTCACCCATTCCCATATAAAGGATTAGTCAATCAAATAATAGATAGTAAGTGGGTCGGTTTAAAAATAAATGAATTGCTAGTGGTAGAATATTATTCCCGTCAGACTTAACCCTAAATAAAATACAAAGCAAAGAGTTCGGACAATTTTGCCCCCTTCTTTTGCCAAAGTAAATTTACTTAAGGTTTAAAGTCAGGGGTTTGGTCCGGATTTTCTCCGACTCATATATCCCACTCCTCCCTGGATTTTTCCTATTCATGTATCATAGATCGGCAGAAAGATTTTCATTCCTTGCCCGTACTTTACTTTACCAGTATTTTACGTACCGCAGCAATGAAAAGTCAAATATTTATTAAAATAAAAATAAAAGAAGGACCTAACTGTTATGTTCTACTACTAAATTAAATGGTATTTCTTGTTGTTTGATTTGTTACAGTTAGGAATGTTGGCGAATTAGGCGAAAGTATGGAAAGAGAGGGATTCGAACCCTCGGTAAACAAAAGCCTACATAGCAGTTCCAATGCTACGCCTTAAACCACTCGGCCATCTCTCCTACACAATGATTATGACTCATAAACCGAAGAAATAGCGAGACATTACTATAATTAATTCATATTTATATGAATACTTTCGATTTTTGTTTCGATAGGGATGACCAGCCCAAATAGACCGGATTAAATCAATGAATTTGAACGAATCCACTGATTGATTGATGGGTTTATGTTTTTTAGACCATGTATGATTAATGGATACTCTTCACCCATGGTTCTATTTCGATTTAGACTACAATTCCATAAAAATTCGAAAATTCCTTTCTAGTTTTAAAGTTCTCACTAACAAATCCTTTATCTCATCGATCTATTACAAATTCATGAATCATCCCGGGGATGTTTCTATTTGGTTGTATAGTGTATACTCGCTATGGACACAGGAAAAATAAACAGTTATTCTATTGATTTCCATCATAGAATGATTATTCGATTCTTTTTCCTTTACTCTTCTTTAGATCATAATTCAATCAAAATGATTTTTGACCTAATCGAAAAATTCCTTGATTCTTCCGCTTCGATGAAATTGGAATAGTTCCTATACTACTACATTTGTTTTGTATGAATTCGAACAGGATTCAACTATTTTATTTCTTATTGATTCTTGTTATTGATTTTTGAAAAAGGAGCAATTTGCGTATTTGGAATAATTGGAATAAAAAAAAATTTTAAATATTAAAAAAATTAAGTAGTAGGAGAAGGTTCATTAAATTTATTTTGTTTGGAAATGAATCTGCTTTTATGTTATTTCGTACTGTAAAAATCCTTTGTTTGTGGGATCATTTCCCCCCAAAGAAAGGGTAATGAGAAGAATTATAGAATGGATTGATACCTATGCCTAGATCGCGTATAAATGGAAATTTTATTGATAAGACCTTTTCAATTGTGGCCAATATCTTATTACGAATAATTCCGACAACTTCAGGAGAAAAAGAGGCATTTACTTATTACAGAGATGGTGTGATTTGATTCTTTTTTTTTTTTTAATTCAATTTTACTGCTTCTAGTTTTACGAAAAAGGCATACGATTTGAGATAGAAAGAAAAAATATTCTTATTCTATATTATTGAAATATTATTGAAATAAACCTACGCTTGTTGAAGGTGAAGTTTAGAAATAGAACAATTCCTTCTGTCGTGTATCCTCGATTGATGCAGCCTCAAATACTATGCTTCAGTTATCGATTTTAGTATTGAGCGAAAGGTTACACCTATGTGTTCTGTATTACGGGTCAATCCTACTTCCTGGTAATATAGTATCAATAGGCGGCATAGGGGAAGAAGCACTACACCTAGCAATCGACAACACAAAAGCTTTGTTAAAAATTACCTACCTACTCCCCTTTCGTATCTGGATTGGGACTAACAAAAATGGTTGGGACAACAAATATCCATCTCGTTCGTACTTTGGTTATCCATATAACCATCGAAGACTGTTGAAGTGACTATTTCCTGGAAATTAGGAGGCGTTGAGGACAAAGGAATTGCTGGAGTTATCCTTTCTATTCAGTATCAAGACGTTTGATGTTAGTAAAAGCTCTTTCGAAAGAAGGTTGGCTAGATATTTTTTGTAAAAACGCTAGCCCCGCTCAGTCCATAATGAAAATATTGCACCCCTTTTTGATTCCATGTGTTTCTTATTCTCATTATGCATATTAAAGGAGGAGCCGTATGAGATGCAAATTTCACGTACGGTTCTGGAACGGAGATTCTTTGAATCGAATGACGACCGTAACGGATGTCAGCTCAATCCGAAGGAAATTATGCGGAAGCTTTACAGAATTATTATGAAGCTATGCGACTAGAAATCGATCCCTACGATCGAAGTTATATACTCTACAATATAGGCCTTATCCACACAAGTAATGGAGAACATACAAAAGCTTTAGAATATTATTTTAGGGCACTAGAACGAAACCCATTCTTACCCCAAGCTTTTAATAATATGGCGGTGATCTGTCATTACGTGCGACTATCTCCACTATAGAAAGAAAAAGGAAGACCAAATCTGCTAGTAAATACTAAAAAAAAGGCTCGCTACATCTGCATCGTCCAAAACGACGATTTTTATGAGCTGTAGCAAAGAAAGAAACTTCATATAAGTCAAAATATGAAGAAATAAGATATGCCTATATACCCTTTTTTAATGTCTATGGATAAAAAAAATCGAGAAT